GCAAGTACACTAAATCAAAAAAAAAAGAAGTTCAGTAATCCATCCCAAAGAGGTAATATTTTCATCTATTTTGTATCGTTTTGGCGGCATGGCCGAGTGGTAAGGCGGAGGACTGCAAATCCTTGTTCCCCAGTTCAAATCCGGGTGTCGCCTGATTCTAATTAATAAAAGACCCGAAATTCCTTATTGACTGATAGAACCTATAACTCACCGAATTATTCCCGAGCCGAAGGAGAGACAAAGGTCTCTTGATACGTACTTACTCGATTCTAAACATCTGGGGTTCTCAAAAGAAAAGTGAAAGTTCTGTAAATCCTTGTGTCTAGGATTCAAGGAAAGATTCTAGTAAGTAGTGGTTACTGACTGGGCCTGGAATTCGATTAGATAGCTGGAGGTGATATCTAACTAGTTCGTAATTTGTAATTGTGAAAAAGCAGAATATATTTTGTATACACACACAAATCTGAGTATTCAGGTATTCGATTAATATTCGATTGGTTAATTGGCTTTTATAGAAAAAGCTAAAAAATAATTTATTTTCCACCGGTCAAGAGTGGAATAGGCTGTTAAAAATCGTATAGGAACTTGTTCTATGTATGTGGATTTTTTGAATTGCTTGATTAAATTAATAGTCCGAAATAAGAATCCTTTTTTGACTCTGTACCATGGATTTCACTATTATTAGTGAACAATAATGGAAAAATTCCTTCATATTTATAGAGATAGGGGACATAATTCACATGGATATTGTAAGTCTCGCTTGGGCTGCTTTAATGGTAGTCTTTACATTTTCCCTTTCACTTGTAGTATGGGGAAGAAGTGGACTCTAGAAATACTACTTAACTAATTGAGTTTTGAGTTGAGGAATCAAACTGTATCAATTGTTTTATAGATCGTTTCACAAAGTTTTTTTAAAAATAATAATCTCAATCAAAGAGATATTTCAATAATTCCCGTGTTTCTATTTCGAAAGGAGATATAGGTGATAGGAAATATATTTCAAACGAATTTTTTAAAAATTCTCTATTTCGCCGAACGGACTCTTATACAAATTATATAGGGACAATGAGGAACAACAGACCCCTTTTCTTTTGTTTTCCTATTTATCCAAATATAACAGAAAGCCGTTCTGTTATTAAGCGGATACGTACTTTCTAGAGGAAAGAACATAGATATAGTGGTTGTTCAACAAGATATACATATAAGAAGATCTTGACCCGGACGAGTCGCATATTTGGCACTTACCACTTGTTTTATTATTTTATAAACTGGATTTGTGCTTTATCGACTCATTTCATATCCTGGTTTAAGTGTTACAAATTTTACTATTTCTTTTCGAAATTCGAAGAAGTTTACATACCATAGAACTCTTTGGATCATCTATCAACCAGTCAATCAATTTAATTACTTTACTTCTTGGAAATGATAAAAAAAGATTACTAAGTTGGTTTTTTTTTATTAATATATTCTATGTCATACCCATACCATTTTATTTCTTTGATTCTTTCGGTGTATACTTAGATTTCTATTTGAAATAATCCGAAATCTAGGAATTCGAACTGTAAAATAAAAGTCAGAGTTGCCTTTGTATTATTTCGGATTGATCCGAATCAATACAAATCGATCAAATAGATGTAGCTAAAAAATAGAATTGGGGTCGCTATGTACATAACAAAAGAGACATATTGTCGATTTATCTATATAAAATTCAGTCTGTATCTTTAGATAGTATAGTACAACTTTCTATACTACAAAAAAACACTAATCTAATAGATAAATAGATAGTATAGCATGGTAGAAAGAAATATATGAATCTTTCTACCATACTATCCAATTTCATCCAACACTGCTGATTCTAGCCTGCTCATTTCATTTAAGAAACGAAATTGGAATCCTTTTTTCTTTCCATTTTTTCAATCATTGATAAAGAAGTCAAGTTTCATTCAAATTAATCATTTTGGCTAACTGTTTTTACATAGATAATAAGTAAAAAGGCAGTAGGAACTAGAATGAAGAGTGCAGTAGCAATAAATGCGAGAATATTTACTTCCATAATCTCATCGTTTTTTTACTTCGCAATAACTCGGGATTTAATCCCATAGAGATGATCAATTTTTCGCCTGTAAATTCAATGGGATGAATTACATCTTGATGGTATTGAATCGGATTAATATCATGAATAACAATATCTGAGCTATCATATCAATTCGCTGTCGCGAATTGAATAGTATAACATAGGAAGATCTTTTATCCATACTGAATCCAAAAAAAATAGAATTCCTGATCTAATCAAGAATTACTTTTTTTATCATTTTTTTTTTCTTTTTTTTTTCCATAACCTACCGTCTTCCTTGTACAATCAATCATCTGATGAAGTCTCAGAAGTCTCATCTGACCACTTTTCCTTTTTTTTTTTCACTTCCATTGCCCCCAAAAAACAATAAAATGAAAAAAAAATCGAAGTAAAATGGATAAAGGAGTTAAGTTTGAAAATACCTTTTTTTTTATGATTTTTTTTCTTTGAAGAATAATAAAAGTGTGAAAAAGGCGAGCCCTGGTACAAAAAATCGAATAGAATATTCTATCCAATTTTTTATTTTTTTTAGGATGTTTATTCTTTTTTGTTTTTGATAGAACTTTGGCTTTAATATTAATTAAAATAATTAAGAAGGAAAAAAAGATTCTTCCTTACGGGCTAAAAAGGCAGGATCCTTGTTTGATCTTTCTAATATCCTCTCTTCTTTTCTTGGGTTGTACTAGGTCGCATATATGAAAAGTTAAACGTGCAATTTGAATGAGCTAGAATGTTTCAAATTGAAATTAGTTAGTCTTAATGATTGAGATGGGACAAAATCGGAGACAGAAAGAGAGATAGGATTAATCTGAAAAGTATAAAGTATTTTGTCAGGGTAACTATAAATAAAAAAAAATTGTGTATTGTACAAGAAACGAATTCCATTTGTGTATGTACTCCCGAGAAGCCTATGGGACTCTATTCCATTAGATAGACGCGAGAAATTGAAAAACCAGACCCAATATGGTATCTTTTGGAATCCTACATATGATCTTACAAAAAAGAAAAGGTTACTAGTACCTATTCACATATCTCTCCCAGCAATCAGTCCTAGTTGATGTAATGCAAATTTTTAGGTGAGAAATAAATGCAAAAAAAAAAAGGAAAGAAAAAAGAACTAAGAATCATAAGAATCCCTGTTGAGAGTGAAATTCGATTGTCTTCCTTTTCCCAGAAAGTGGAAAGATGAATTGAGAAATTATATATATATTGGTTATTGGATCTGTCGGGACTGACGGGGCTCGAACCCGAAGCTTCCGCCTTGACAGGGCGGTGCTCTGACCAATTGAACTACAATCCCAGGGAACTCAAATCTATTGATATCCACATGAATATGCACTTTAGTGAGAACGACATGAATTACTCGTAATTTTTACTTATTTCAAAATCGATTGAGAATCCATCTTTATACTTAAATATTTATACTTAAAGATCGTGATATGAATCTATATTATTATCATGATCTAAATTTCCCGTAACAAATAAATTGAGCAAACAAATAAAAAAATAGAATATATAATATTCTATATATAGCAGAAATTTTGACTCTTTTTTTCTGCGTATCCACCGTTTTGGGAGGGCAAATATCTTCATCTCATAGTGGATGAGCGAATTATTGGGCCGAGCTGGATTTGAACCAGCGTAGACATATTGCCAACGAATTTACAGTCCGTCCCCATTAACCGCTCGGGCATCGACCCAGGAAGAATCAATTCAATTTTAGGCTTATTAATGATCCATGATCAACTTCCTTATGTAGTACCCTACCCCCAGGGGAAGTCGAATCCCCGCTGCCTCCTTGAAAGAGAGATGTCCTGAACCACTAGACGATGGGGGCATACGTGCCCAACTGCCATCATACTATGAACATAGTATGAACAGTTTTTTGAAATTGTCAATATAATCTAATAATTAGAATTGGATTCAAAGGACCTTTCCGTCTTACACGATTCCATAGAGTTTTTGTTTATAAATCATTCATTCTAACCATTCGATCTTCAATATATAAATATTTATTTATATAATAAAATGAAATAATAATATATTTAGCATTCGTTTTTTTATTTTCTAGTTTATTTTTTATTATATTCGAATTTAATAGTAACTTCTATTAAGTATTAAGTTACTATAATAGAAAAATTCTATTTCTATTTTATTATTATATTAATAATAAAATAAAATATATACTAATACTAAGTAAGATAAAGATTAAATATTAAAGAAAAAGAGAGATATTATGAAATAAAGGATTCTTTCTGGAAGTAATTTGTCTACTCGAAAGAAATAAAAATGAGGTTAAGTTAAACAAACCCCAATTTTCCACCGTGTTTCGCAACGAGCCACTAACTGCTATCCGGCTACTTGTATATTCTATAGTATATAATAACTTATATATGTAATATATGTACATATATATATTTTCTATGTATATACATAATGACTCAGTCAAGAATTGACTAATGAAAGGCCCGTTTAACTCAGTGGTAGAGTAACGCCATGGTAAGGCGTAAGTCATCGGTTCAAATCCGATAAGGGGCTTTTGAGTTTTTTCATAAAATGCCATCATATTTGAACGGGGAATAGAAATATTGTTTGTTGATATTTTTAAAAGTAAAAAAAAAAAAAAGTAAGCAACTGTATATAAAGCAACTATATAAGTATAATAAGTTATACTATAGTAGTAGTAAACTATAGTAGTTATAAAGTTGAACTTTTATTCATTATAATGAATAATGATAAGATAAGTCGTCTCTCGAATCACCAAATATTCCTATTTTACATTATTTCAATCAAATCCATTGGATTGGAATGGAAAGATTCGAAATCAACAAATAAAAAAGATTCGAAATCAACAAATAAAAAAGTAAGTGGACCTGACCTATTGAATCATGACTATATCCGCTATTCTGATATTAAAATTTGATAG